ATTAAAAATTCAATTAATTCGATTCGCTCTCCTTGTCCTCGACTTAATGGATGTGATTCAATGCATTGAACGAACCCTTCCTTACAGATAACAAAACAACTCATAAGTTCCTCTCAAAAAATGACAGACTTTGGGCCTGTACTGTACTACCTCACCTGTACCTCCCCCCAAAAATAAAAATAAAATGAGAGCCAAAAGTCTTGAATAAAAATTATTCCAAATCCCCTCCTGATTTTTAGTACTGAAAATTAGTCCGAAATGACTGGAAATCCTTGAGTAAAGAAAAACCACCTATTAACACTGGAAATACACGGCAAAAGCAGGGGGGGTCGATTTAGCACCGGGCCAGTCTAGGTCAAGTTTCAATAGAGGAGAGTCAGTTAGAATGATAGGTAATTGGGTATTGACCGATCAGGTATTTTTTTGATTTGAGCATTTTTTCATTCTTATTCTCCCTTTTCTTAGCTTTCTAATTGAGCTCGATGGAATGAGCTCATCGTTTTGATTTGATTCCTTGATTTCCAATTTTCTATTGATAGTTTGGACCTTGGCGAATTGACACGAAGCCTTTTTTTGACTACTATATAAGATAAGTAAGAGTAGCACATGAGCCGCACCTAATCAACCAGCTCAAGCTACCATCGAACAAATCCCCAATGGATTTCAATTCTACGCGTAATTGGCGGTCCGACCGAGGTCCAATGCAATAACTCTCTACTAGAAACATTGTTCGATTGAAGATCCGGAATTCGAACGATCGAGTAATTACGTAATGAAGCATTTATTTGATAGTTCTGGCGCGATTTTCTGTTGCCATTAAGAGATGGTGAGAGAATTTCGGCATTTAGTTCAGTCTTAATTTAGGTTTATTCATAGAGAGACTTCATCTCGGGAGGGATTAACATGAAATTTGTATCTTTACTGAAACTTGTTCTTCTGGGTGTGACTCTGCCCCTGTGTATTTGGACAGTATCTCGCAATTTATCTGCCCAAAAACCAAGGCATAACACCACTTCTACTGCTACTGTGAGTTCTTTATTTGAGGAAAAAAGAGGTAACGACTCTGAGAAAGAGAAAAAAGCCCTCCTCGAGGGCGCAGAAGAAAAGGAATCTCAGGACCTCTTTCGGATTGCCGAAGAAGACGAGACAACGATTCTGAATGATAATGGGGCTCAATATCGGGACTGCAACTGGGCTCGATGTTGGATTGACGAACTAAACGATCTTATCGAGGGCAGCGATAAGATAAGTCGCCTCATTGAGTCGAGAGTGGATACCATGCGTCGTTTGGGGATGGCACAAGCTCACCTGGAGAGCGACTGTTATAATGCGCTCCAAAGGGAACGCCATTTCAGAGAAACCGCACTGGCGGAGATTGATAGGGTACTCCTAGATATTGTAACGAAATATCCAGAGATCCAAATGACACGGATAGAAAACAAAGGATCATCTATGGAAAACGGAGCATCGTCTTCCAATTTGGGGGAATCGGGTTCCCTCTTGTGCTCGGACGAACTATTCGACTTGCAACGAAGACACACAATCTCAATCAAAAAAGCACGGGCTGAAAGTGCAAAGCGTGCGCTCCATGAGCGGCGTATTATGAAGCGGTTCCTCGCAAGCTCCTCAAGAGCTCCGAGGATTTCGGAAAGTAGTACGAATACTCCGGACAGTGCTTCGAATTCCGGAAATCTGCGGATTTCATCTGGAACGGAAGACTCCGACTCCGGCCCGGACTAAAACGCAATTTGGATGGACTATAAATCGATCCACTTTTTCTGGCACTCTATTATCTACTTATACTAGATAATAGATATACTTCGCATAAGAGATCTTTCTAACAGGTAAAAATGGAAACTCGAGGTATTCCTTCTATGACAACTTTCAACTTACCCTCTCTTTTTGTACCTTTAGTGGGCCTAGTAGTTCCGGCAATTGCAATGGCATCTTTATCTCTTCATCTTCAAAAGAACAAGATTCTCTAGATCCGATAGAAGCAAATCCCATCGAGGTCTTTCAAGACCTTCACTTGATCATAATATAGATTCTTGAAATTGGGTACAAGACACGGCTTCCTCCGAACACATACATAAGATCTCTGTCTTATGTATGTGGAACCGTCATCCTGTGGATAAAGGTATTCATTTCATTTTCAGTAGAGCGAGTTTTCATTTCAAATTGATCCGCAGATGTATGAAACCGAAACAGAAGCTACCTATATGTATGTAGATATACATAGTGAGATCCGATGAAGCGGATGCTTTTTTCGATCTTATCTAATCAATTGGATGAATGACTGCTAAAGGTTCACATAATAATCGTGCTAGTTGATGAGAGTTACTTTTGGAACAAAAAAAGGAAAGTAAAAATTCATTTGGGTTATTCTCTCAATTCCAATAAAAAGAAACTGGATCTAGTATGAACTGGCGATCAGAACGTATATGGATAAAACTTATAGCGGGGTCTCGAAAAACCAGTAATTTCTGCTGGGCCTGTATCCTTCTTTTAGGGGCATTAGGATTCTTATTGGTTGGAACTTCTAGTTATCTTGGTCGGAATCTGATATCCTTATTTCCATCTCAGCAAATTTTTTTTTTTCCACAAGGGCTCGTGATGTCTTTCTATGGGATCGCAGGTCTTTTCATTAGCACCTATTTGTGGTGCACCATTTCGTGGAATGTAGGTAGTGGTTATGATCGATTCGATAGAAAAGAAGGAATAGTGTCTATTTTTCGTTGGGGATTTCCTGGAAAAAATCGTCGTATCCTCCTTCGATTCCTTATGAGAGATGTCCAGTCGATTAGAATCGAGGTGAAAGAAGGTCTTTTTCCTCGTTGTGTCCTTTATATGGAAATTAGAGGACAGGGCGCCGTTCCTTTGACTCAGAGTGAGGAGAATTTGACTCCAAGAGAAATGGAACAAAAAGCTGCAGAATTGGCCTATTTCTTGCGTGTACCGATTGAAGTATTGTGAAATGAACTTCACATTGGAAAAGGCACTCCGAAATCCTCTTTGTTTCGATTTTTTTTTATTTATTGTCACTGAAGCTTGTTCAGAACGCTCATTCGAGCAAAAGGAAATGTATGTATATTCTAGGGAACAACCAGAAAACAAAGTAGTTTTTGTCCACCAAAACAAAACGATTTTCTATCTGTATGGAAACGCAATTCTTTCGTACTAATTATTAACAAGCAAGCAACAAATCGAATCTACCACTAATAAGTCTAGATTCATCAAATGTATCAGAACATTGCAGAATCCATAATTCATCTTTTTGGTTCCGATATTTGGGATTGATAGATTCCATACTGAACTGATGACTTATATTCAATGACCTCTCTTTTCTTTTGTCACTTGGTGTTTCTTTTCCCTTCTTTTGTTTTGCTCCCGGATTCTCAAATGAGTGGATCGTTTATAACTAGCATTTTTCTCTGGTTTTTCCACTCGTTTTTGATTTCATCATCACATCCATATTTTTTATAAATTTCCCTCAACTATTCCAGGCTAAGCATAGCCAGCGAAACTTTTCGAAATAATGGATCTAAGCTAAGGGTTTTCTTTTGTCTCGAAGTCCGAATAGTATAGTATTCATGACTTGAGGTGGTTCTTTCGGGAATTCATCGAAAGGATGCAATTGCTTCAAATTTGACCAATTGAAATACCCGGAAACAATCTTTTTTTATTTCTTCATTCCACTTCGACGCGGAACCTCATCCTATTTCTAGATTCAAGGACAAACATAAAAAAAGGGGGGGCAAACTCCTAAGTTAGGTATAGGTTTGATACCTTGTTATAGAACTGATATTTCATAGAAATAGCAGATTGGATAGATTCGACGAATGGGGTGGTTTCATTAGCAATTCCCAGATTTAAAAGAAAATGCCACAAAAAAAAGCATTCACTAACCTCCCATATCTTGCATCTATAGTTTTTTTGCCCTGGTGGATCGATCTCTTAGTCCAAAAAAGTCTGGAATCTTGGGTTACAAATTGGTGGAATACGAAACAATCCGAAACTTTCTTGAATAATATTCAAGAAAAGAATGTTCTAGAAAAATTCATAGAATTAGAGGAACTATTCCTTTTGGACGAAATGATAAAGGAGTACCCGGAGACACATGTAGAAAATCTTCGTATAGGAATCCACAAAGAAATGATACAATTGGTCAAAATGGATAATGAGAATCATATCCATAGCATATTACACTTCGCAACAAATATAATATGTTTCGCTATTCTAAGCGGCTATTCGATTCTGGGGAATGAAGAACTTGTCATTCTAAATTTTTGGGTTCAGGAATTCCTCTATAACTTAAGCGACACAATCAAAGCCTTTTCTATTATTTTATTAACTGATTTATGTATCGGATTCCACTCGCCCCATGGATGGGAACTCATGATTGGCTCTGTCTCCAAAGATTTTGGATTTGATCATAACGATCAAATTCTAGCGATTCTTGTTTCCACTTTCCCAGTCATTCTAGATACAATTTTGAAATATTGGATCTTCCATTATTTAAATAGCGTATCTCCGTCACTTGTAGTGATTTATCATTCAATGAATGACTAAGGAACGATACACGGATATTAACTCAATTAGAATGTTTGTTACTTCTTCCAGAAACAAACCATTCAAAATCTTACTAACTTTTTTCTATTTCTACCCACCTTCTATTTCTACCCACCTAGGGAAATCCTCCTGTATTACAGTAAAATGATTCCAGTACAATAACAATAACAGAATCAGAGATAGGGAACTATACTAGCAACCTACCTAATCTATTGTAGAAATTTTCGTGCTCAATGATTGGACCATGCAAAATAGAAATACCTTTTCTTGGATAAAGGAACAGATGACTCGATCGATTTCTCTATCTATCATGATATATGTAATAACTCAGACATCTACTTCATATGCATATCCCATTTTTGCGCAGCAGGGCTATGAAAATCCACGAGAAGCTACTGGGCGTATTGTATGTGCCAATTGCCATTTAGCTA